TATTAATATATATAAAAAATATCAAGGAGGTTTAGCAACTTGATTAGAAAGTTCTAATCATAAAGATATTGGTACATTGTATTTTTTATTTGGTTTGTGATCAGGTATAGTGGGTACAAGTTTGTCTTTAATTATTCGTTTAGAGTTAGCAAAACCAGGTTTATTGTTAGGTAACGGTCAGTTATATAATTCGATTATCACTGCCCATGCAATTTTGATAATTTTTTTTATGGTAATGCCTAGAATAATTGGAGGTTTTGGTAATTGAATGGTTCCCTTAATGTTGGGTGCACCTGATATGAGTTTTCCGCGTCTTAATAATTTAAGGTTTTGATTGTTACCTACGGCTATGTTTTTAATTTTGGATTCGTGTTTTGTAGATATGGGTAGAGGGACTAGTTGGACTATCTACCCGCCTTTAAGAACTTTAGGACATCCGGGTAGAAGGGTTGATTTAGCAATTTTTAGATTACATTGTGCAGGATTAAGTTCTATTTTAGGTGGTATTAATTTTATGTGTACTACTAAAAATTTACGTAGAAGTTCTATTTCTTTGGAGCATATAAGTTTATTTGTGTGAACGGTGTTTGTTACAGTGTTTTTGTTAGTGTTGTCGTTACCTGTTTTAGCGGGTGCTATTACTATGTTATTAACGGATCGTAATTTAAATACTTCTTTTTTTGACCCTAGAACAGGGGGTAACCCTTTAATTTATCAGCATTTGTTTTGATTTTTCGGTCACCCTGAAGTTTATATTTTAATTTTACCAGCATTTGGAATTATTAGACAATCAACTTTATATTTGACTGGTAAAAAAGAAGTATTTGGCTCTTTAGGAATGGTTTATGCTATTTTAAGGATTGGTTTAATTGGTTGTGTGGTTTGGGCTCATCATATGTACACTGTAGGAATGGATTTAGATTCTCGTGCTTATTTTACTGCGGCAACTATGGTAATTGCGGTTCCTACAGGTGTTAAGGTTTTTAGTTGATTGGCTACTTTATTTGGTATAAAAATGGTATTTCAACCATTATTGTTATGGGTATTAGGATTTATTTTTTTGTTTACTATTGGTGGTTTGACAGGTGTAGTATTGTCAAATTCTAGGTTGGATATTATTTTACATGATACTTATTATGTTGTTAGTCATTTTCATTATGTTTTAAGTTTAGGGGCTGTGTTTGGAATTTTTACAGGTATTAGTCTTTGGTGAAGGTTTATGACTGGTTTGGTTTATGATAAGTTAATAATGTCTTCTGTGTTTTTTTTAATGTTTGTTGGAGTAAATTTAACTTTTTTTCCTTTACATTTTGCTGGTTTACATGGTTTTCCTCGTAAATATTTAGATTATCCTGATGTTTATTCAGTTTGAAATGTTATGTCTTCTTACGGATCAATAATCAGGGTTTTTGCTTTATTTTTGTTTTTATATGTTTTGTTAGAATCTTTTTTTAGTTATCGTTTGGTTTTAAATGATAATTTTATTAATAGAAGTCCTGAATATAGAATAAGAAGATATGTGTTTGGACACAGTTATCAATCTGAGATTTATTTTAGATGCTCAGTAATAAAATTATAAAAAAAATTCTTAGTATATATTTTAGTATATTTAATTGCAAATTAAAAGGAAAAGAATTTTAATAAGATAGGATAATTTAGTCTGTTAGGTTCATACCCTAAGGGTGTTTTCTCTTGTTAAAAGTTTTAGTATAAATATATAAGTATAATTTATTGTCAATAAATAGGTTAAAACTTTAGATTCTTTAGTATAAATTAGTATGTTTGATTTCCAATCAAAGGGTTTAAAGAATTAATAGGAAATTATTTTCAAGGTTATAATTTGAATTTTTCTAATAGGGTTTTTTCTAGTTATATGGATTGATTTCATAGTTTTAATTGTAGGTTGTTACTAGGGGTATTAGTTTTTGTTGTTTTATTGTTTTTATATTTAATAATAAATAATTATTATTTTAAAAGAAAAAAAATCGAGTATCAATTTGGTGAATTATTGTGTAGAGTTTTTCCAACTTTAATTTTACTTATGCAAATAATCCCATCATTAAGGTTGTTGTATTATTATGGGTTAATAAATTTAGATAGTAATTTAACTGTCAAAGTCACTGGTCATCAGTGATATTGAAGTTATGAGTTTAGTGATATTCCAGGATTAGAATTTGATTCCTATATAAAATCTTTAGATCAATTAAATCTAGGTGAACCTCGTTTGTTAGAAGTCGATAATCGTTGTGTAGTACCATGTGATACTAATATTCGTTTTTGTATTACTTCAGCAGATGTTATTCATTCCTGAGCTTTACCAACTTTATCTATTAAATTGGATGCCATAAGGGGAATTTTAAGAACGTTATGTTACAGTTTTCCTATGGTGGGGGTTTTTTATGGACAATGTTCAGAAATTTGTGGTGCAAATCACAGGTTTATACCTATTGCTTTGGAAGTAACTTTGTTAGACAATTTTAAAAGTTGGTGTTATTTAAATATGGAGTAAAAGCTTTTTAGTTTATTTTAAAATTTTTGTTTGTGGTGCAAAAGAAATTATTAGCTATATATTAAATTTTTTTATTAGTTGGTATTGCATATCATTTAAAGAAAATTTTATATTTAATAAAAAATAGAATTAAAAGGTAGAAAATGTATTTTTTTTATTGTTTCATAATAAAAATTATATTTTTTAGGGTTGAAAAGTCGACTTTTAAGATTTCTGTGTAATGTTTTAAAATTAGAAATTTATTATTTAAAAGTTATTTTAGTTATAAATAGTAAAAGTTGAAGTATTTATTATTTTAGTTTTATAACAGTTTATAAATTTTGTAGCTGTAGTTGGTTATTTTTAGTAATAATTTTATATTATTTTTATTATTTTAAAATTAGTAAATGTTTAAAAATATTATTTAATGTATTTAATATAATAAAAAAACTAAATAGTTAATCAAATGTTTTTTAAAGACTTAGACTTTCAGGTAAAGTTTGCTTCTGCCCAGTGATTATTTTTAAATGGCAGTCTTAGCGTGAGGACATTAAGGTAGCAAAATAATTTGTGCTTTTATTGGGTTCCAGTATGAATGAAGTTATTGGTTAATTTATTTTTTAGTTTTTTTATTGAATTTTTTTCAGTAATAAAAAGTTATTGTTGTAACAAAACAAAGATAAGTCTTCGGAAATTTTATTTTTAGAATAATAACAGTTGTTTTAAAAAGTTTTCTAGGGCAGAATTTTATATAATAATTTAAATCTATTAATAATTTTAAAAATTACTCCGGAGTTAACAGAAAATCATACCTAATCTAGTTCTTATAGTAAGGTAAGTTTTACATCGATGTTGTATTTAAGTTTATTAAAAAGGAGAAATTTTAATTTTTAAGACTGTTCTTCTTTTAATTAATTTAACGTGATATTAGTTTAATTCATTGTGAGATAGAATTGTTTATCTTGTTTGTTATTGGGTTATAGTTTTAATAGTACGAAAGGAAAATTAAAAAAAGTTTTAAACTTTTAAAGAGTTAATTCTCAATTTTTAATTTGTTATTTGTGGTTTTGTTTACTTTATTTTTGTTGGTTTTATTATATGCAGTTAATTTTACTATAAGTATTAAAAAAGTAAATTTATTAAAGGTAAATGCTTTTGAAAGTGGGTTTTTAAGTGTGGGAAAAATTCAAAATTCTTTTAGTATTCATTTTTTTGTTATGATATTAATATTTGTAATTTTTGATTTAGAAATTGTTATGTTTTTGGGTTTGTTAGTTTCTGATACAAGTTCTATTATTAGTTTTTTTATGTTAATAATGTTTATTTTTGGTGGTTTTTATATAGAATGATGATACGGAAAACTAATTTGAGTAATTTAAAATTAATTTATCCTTATTTTGGTTTATAAATAGTTTATAATAATTTGTGCTTATTTTTAGAAAAGTGTTTTTTTTTGCAGATTAATATCTTGATTTTTTTGATTTCTTTGGTTTTATTATTAGTTTTAACGGCGGTTTTGTTTTTGCCGTTTATAAAATTAAGTTTAATAATTTTAGAGTGAGATTTTTTATCTTTAAAATTTAGATTTTATTTTAACAGATTGTTGTTTTCTTTTGTTTTAGGTCTAGTTACTTTAAGTGTGTTGTTGTATAGAACTTATTATTTACATAGTGAAATTAATTTTAATTATTATTATTTTGTTTTATTAATTTTTGTAGGGAGAATATTTATATTAAATTATAGTAGAAGGGTATTTACTATGTTATTAAGGTGAGATTTACTAGGAATTTCAAGATTTTTTTTGGTTTTATTTTATAATAATTGAGATAGAAATTCAGGGGCTATAAATACTGCTTTAACTAACCGTATTGGTGATTTTTTTATTTTTTGTTTTTTTAGAAGGGTTCTTTTTTATGGTTATTATTTTTTTAGGTTTGAGTTAATGTGTAATTTAATAATTTTATTATTGTTATTAACTTCTTTTACTAAAAGAGCTCAGTTTCCTTTTAGAAGATGATTGCCAAAGGCTATAAGTGCACCTACCCCTGTTAGTTCTTTGGTACATAGAAGAACTTTAGTTACTGCAGGGTTAATTTTGTTAATAAATTTTAGAAAGTTAATACTAAATAATAGAGTTATGTTTTTAATTTTATTAATTGGTTTGTTTACTATGTTTTTTTCTAGAGTGACAGCATTAGTGGAGGAGGATATAAAAAAGGTAGTAGCTTTAAGAACTTTATCTCAAATGGGGTTTTCAATAACAACATTAGGTTTAGGTTTAAGATTTGTTTCTTTTGTTCATTTGGTAAGACATGCTCTGTTTAAAAGTTGTTTGTTTATGCAAATTGGATATATTATTCATTGTAATAACGGTCAACAGGATGGGCGAGGTTACGGTAATAATGGAAATTTACCTATATTTATACAGTTGCAATTGTTGGTTACTTTGTTTTGTTTATGTGGTTTAATTTTTTCTAGAGGCATAGTTAGTAAGGATTTAATTTTGGAAAGTTTTTTTTTAAATAATTATTTCTTAATGATGGGTTTAATGTTTTTTATAACTATTTTTTTAACATTTGGATATAGGTATCGATTATGAAAAGGTTTTTTTTTAAGATTTAGTAAAGTGATTAGGGTTTATAGAAGAAGTTTTATTATTAATTTTTTAAGATTAATATTGGTATTTTTTTCAGTTGTTTTTTTATGGTGATTAAATTACAATATAATGGTATTGCCTGCAATATTTTTATATGTGGATTTTTATGTCCCTCTTTTTTATTTAGCAATAATTTTAATACTGTGCTTTTTTAGTTATAAATTGTTGTTTAAAGAATTGGTTTACAAATTTTTAGTAGATTATTTGGCAAAAAATGTAATTTATAAAGTTAAAAATTTCAAGTTTATGGATAATAATTTAAATAAGTTTGGCTATATAAGTTTTAATTTGTTAAGGGTAATTGCAACTTTTTTTACAGGTTATTTAAGTTCTTTAAAGTACAATAATTTAATTATTTTAGTTTTTTTAGTATTTTTATTTTTATGGGACTTTAATTTAAGTAAAAAATATATGATTTGCATTCATAAAATTTAAGTTCTATAAGTTATTATATATATTATATATTGTATTACAATAGTAATACAATATATTTTAAAAAAGGTAATCTATAACAGATTACCATATATCCTTATTTTAAAAACTTAAAATATGAAGAAAGATATGAATAGAGAAAAATCACGATCTGAGTGGATTTTTCCATAGCATATCAGTTTTTGAGTTTGAAAAATAAGGATTATTTTATAAAAAAATTTTATATATATATAATATATAATATTAGTTCAGTAAATAGTTTATGAAAAATATAATATTTGGGTTATTAAGAATAGATACTGATATTAAAAGCGAATTACAATATTATAATAATGTAAGAACTTTTAGTTTAAATTAGAATTTTTCATTTACAATGAAAGGGTGTAAAGTTTTTTGTTTAGTTTTTTTCTTGGATTTTCTTTATTAGGAGGCGTAATAAGTTATATAAGAATGGATCCAATAAAAAGAAGTTTTTTTTTGATTTTAAGAATATTAATATGTATACCAATATTATCATTTAGTGGGTATGTTTGGTTTTCTTATTTTATTTGTTTGTTGTTTTTAAGGGGTATTTTTGTAATTTTGGTTTATTTTTCCAGATTGTCTAAAATTAATTTAGTAAAAGGTNATTTGGTGTTTATTAGTTTTGTTTTAAGTTTATTTGTAATCAGGATTTCTTATAATAATGTTTATTTTTTAGGTTTAAGAGTATTTTATTATAAAATTTTTTGGGTTGTTTTGGTTTTTATTTTGGTTATTTTGTTGTTTTTTATAAATTTTACTAGTTTTTTTTTAAATTTTTCTGGAGCTTTACGAAAGGTTTAAATTATTTTTTTGTTTATTAGATTGTTTATAATGTTTTTTAAGTGACATCGTTTTATTTTTATTTTAATTGCTTTGGAATTTATAATAATGAGTTTATTTATAAAGTTTATAGGATTATTAGTGGAGTTTATATTTTTTTATTTTATAAGTTTTTCAGTAATTTCCAGTATTTTGGGAATAGTAGTTATGGTGGGTGGTATAAAGTTTTATGGCAATGATCAGTGTATTTTTTAGATTATAGATTTAAGTTAAGTTTTAAACTATTAGTTTTCAAAACTAAAAATTTTAATCTATATAAATAGGTTTTATAAGTAAATTTTTTTGAGGCTTTAGTATAATTGTTAGTATATTTTATTTTCAATAAAATGGTAAATAAGTCTTATAAAGATTGCTTTTATAGAATTAAAATTTGATTATGGTTTAAAAAAAGTTAAAATGATATTATTTAAGTTTAATTTATTTAGTGGGCAATAAAATTTTACCCCGGCAATAAGTTATTTGTATAATACTTGTTCCAGAATAATCGGCTAGGCTTGTAAAATTTATACTTTATTTTGTTTTAATTGTAAGCATAAAATTAATTTTTTTAATAATCTTAGGTTAAATTTTGATTATTGTAAGACTTAGTTTACAATTTTAAGATTTGAAAATCGAATTAGATTAGTACCTAATTAGTCAAAAATTAAAAGAGCAGAAGTAAAGTTAAGTTTAAACTGAAAGAATATTGGCAGATTTTCTAAATTATCTTTGGAGGTTGAGTAATAATTGAGAACCCTCATTAACTACTTTTTAATTTGGTCTCATGTATGATCGTTTATTTTATGCTTAAGGTATATAATAAAAAATTTTATTTATAAAAATAGATATATATTTGGTTTATAAGAAAGTAAAATTTGACCTACAATAAGTTAGCTTGTGGATTTGTAATTTAGTAGTTATAATGAAAATGTAAAAGACAGTAAAAGGATTTTTATGTTCTTTTGAAGATTATTTAGATGTGGTACAAATCATCCATCAATTGCCTATAGGGGAGTAAGTTGTAGTAAAGTAGATTTAGGGGAACCTTAATCTAGTAATTAAACTATTTTCTCTTTGTTTTGAAAACAAGGGTTAAGACATTTGTCTTGTAGTTTTAAGAGTTAGTTTAATTTTATAGAATTGTTGACTGTTAATCAAAAGGTTTACTCTTAAGTAAGAATTTAGTTTAAATTTTAAAATATTAGATTGTAAATCTAAAGTTTTAATTCTTGATTTTTATAAATTTTTTAATAATTGTTTTGATAATTGTTTTTGTATTACAAGCAATTGCGTTTATTACTTTGTATGAGCGTCATTTGTTAGGGAGTAGGCAAAATCGACTAGGCCCCACTAAAGTGAGTTTTGGAGGGGTTTTGCAGGCTTTACTCGATGGGGTTAAGTTGTTAAAAAAGGAGCAAATGTTGCCATTAAATTCTTCAGAGTTGTCTTTTTTGTTGGTTCCTGGAGTATCATTTGTAGTAATATATTTAGAGTGATTTGTGTTACCTTATTTTTTTAGTTTTTTAAGTTTTGAGTTTTCATTATTGTTTTTTTTGTGTTTAATTGGTTTTTCAGTTTATACTACTTTAATTAGAGGTATTGTAAGAAAGTCTAAGTATGGTATTATTGGTGCTTTGCGGGCCAGTAGTCAAAGTATTTCTTATGAGATTGCTTTTTCTTTGTATTTGTTAGCTATTATAATTCATTACAGAATGTTTAGTTTTGTTAGAGAAATAATGTTAAGTTTAGTTATTATTTATTTACCTTTTTTGGTAATAATTATTGCTGAACTTAATCGAGCACCTTTTGATTTTGCAGAGGGTGAAAGGGAGTTGGTTAGTGGTTTTAATGTTGAATATTCTAGTGTCGCTTTTGTTTTGTTATTTTTAAGTGAGTATGGTAGTTTAATTTTTTTNNAGGGTTTTAAGTTCTATGTTGTTTTTAAGTTTTCTATAATTGTTAGTTTAATGATTTTTTCTATTATTATTTTTATTCGTAGATCTTACCCTCGTTTTCGTTATGATATAATAATAATAATGTTTTGATTTAAGTTTTTACCTATTTCATTAATTTATTTGTTTTATTTTTATGTAGTATTTATTTAAATTAATCAAGTATTTTTTTTTAGATGTTTTTATATTTATTTTTTTTTACAATATATGTTATATTTAAAAGAAGGGATATTAAATATGTTAGTAAAAAATTTTTGTATCTTTAACGGGTGTTTTAGGTATAGTAATATGTTACCTTTGAGTTCTGTCATTTCCTTTTTTACTTTTATTGTGTTGTTAATTTGTTGTTTTGGTGGTTATTTTACTTATTCGTTTTGTCCTTGTGGAATAGTAGAGTTTACGTTTGTTTATGCCATAGTGGCATGATTAAGTACGTTGTTAACTTTTATTTCAAGTGAAAAGTTTTCTGTATATATAAGAAAAAGAGGGGATAGATATTTAAAGACTTTTAGAATATTAATAGTAGAAATTGTTAGCGAATTTTCACGTCCTTTGGCATTAACTGTTCGTTTAACTGTTAATATTATAGTAGGGCATTTGATTAGGATAATGTTGTACATGGGTTTGGAAAATTATATGGGGGAAAAATATTTATGACTAAGAGTGTTGGCTATTATAATGGAGTGCTTTGTTTTTTTTATTCAAAGTTATATTTTTTCGCGTTTAATTTATTTATATTTAAATGAGTAGTAATTTGAGATGTTAACTTAAGTTTAAAGTGTCAGATTTTTAATTTGAAAATGTTATATACACATCTTAATTTTGGTTAATATAGCATAAGAAGTGCATTTGTTTTAAGCGCAAAAGATAAAAGTTAACTAATGAGTTTTATACAAGTCTTCTAAATTTGTTATAGGTTTTCCTGCTCATTTTTGTATATTTTTAATGTTTTTTGTATTAATATTAAGTTTGTTGGGATTGATAGTAAATAATTTGTTGGTTTGGTGAAGAATTTTTTTGTTGATAACTTTAGTTTTTGTAATATTAAATAAAAATGTTAACAGTTATAGAAGTTTATTTAATTATTTTGTAATGCAAGAAAGTTTAGGGTTATTGTTTTTAATGTTTTCTTTTGGGTATATTCAGTTATTAATTGTTATATTTAAAATTGGTATAGCACCTTTTCATTTTTGAATTTTTAGAGTTATAAACGGAGTTTTTGGTTTTAATTTAATATGGTTTTTAACTTTTCAAAAATTACCTTTTTTGTTAATTTTTTTACAATTAATAGTCGGACAGTTGTTTTATTTATTAATAATTGGTTTATTATTTTGTTTATTTCAAATGTTGTTAATAAAAATGTACAAAAATTTATTAATTTTATCTTCTACTGAGTCTTTTAATTGAATTGTTTTGGGTTTAATATTTTCCTTTTTAAACGTTATATTTGTTTTTATATATTATTTAGTTTTAATAATTATGGTAATTCCTAAATTTGAGTTTTTCAATGTTAATAATTTTGTTGGTTGGGAGACTATGCTAATTTTTATGAATTTACCTTTTAGTGTTAATTTTTTTGTTAAAATTTTTTCTTTAAGGGAGGTTTTAAAGGTTTATGGTTTTAATTTTTTGTTTTTGTTATTTATAATGTTTTTTTCTGTGCTATCCTTGAGTTTTTGAATAATTAATTTAAGAGGTAAGTTTTTTATAATTTTTAAATACAATAAAAGAATTTTTTTGTTTTATTTACCTTTAACTTTAGTAGTTTTGATTTAAGTAATTTCATTAGTAAAAGTTTATTATGTTATCTTGATAAGGTAAAGTTCGTTAGATGAAATATATTAAATGTTAAATAGATTTACTATGTTTGATTACGGCTCAAAAAGAATTAACATTTTTTGTAATTTAGTTTAGATAGAATATTTATTTTTGGTGTAAAAGGGTTTAATTACAAATTTCATTAGTTTAATGTTTTTAAAATATAACTCTGAAGAAGTTAAGATTTATGAAATAATTAAAGGAAAAAATAACATTATAAATTTTGTTAATTCTTTGTTGGTTACTCTTCCGTCAAGAAAAAGTTTAACAATTGGTTGAAATTATGGAAGAATATTGGGTATAGTTTTAGTTTTTCAAATTTTTACAGGTACCTTTTTGGCTTTTTATTATACAGCAGATGGTAGAATAGCTTTTAGAACGGTTCAGTATATTATGTATGAGGTTAACTATGGATGAGTTTTTCGAATTTTTCATTTTAATGGTGCTAGATTATTTTTTATTTTTTTATATTTACATATTTTTAAGGGTTTGTTTATAATAAGTTATCGTTTAAAGAAGGTTTGAATGTCCGGGTTAACAATTTATTTATTATTAATAATGGAAGCTTTCATAGGATATGTTTTAGTTTGAGCACAAATAAGTTTTTGAGCTGCAGTAGTTATTACTAGTCTTTTAAGTGTTATTCCTGTTTGGGGACCTTCTATTGTTATATGAATTTGAAGAGGTTTTGGGGTCACTAGAGCCACTTTAAAGTTTTTTTTTGTTTTGCATTTTTTGTTACCGTGAGGGTTGTTAGTTTTAGTTTTGATACATTTAATTTTTTTACACAGAACCGGTAGTACATCTAGATTGTATTGCCATGGTGATTATGATAAAATTTGTTTTGGGCCTGATTATTGAAGAAAAGACGCTTATAATTTAGTTTTTTGGTTGTTTTTTGTAGTGTTTACTTTGTTATACCCATTTAATTTAGGTGATCCAGAGATATTTATTGAGGCTGATCCTATAATAAGCCCTGTTCATATTGTTCCTGAGTGATATTTTTTGTTTGCTTATGCTATTTTACGTGCTATTCCTAATAAGGTTTTAGGTGTAGTGGCTTTATTAATAAGAATTGTAGTTTTTTACTTTTTTGTATTTATTAATAATTATACCTCGTGTCTTAATAAGTTAAATAAGTTTTTGGTGTTTAGGTTTATTGTTTCTGCTATTATTTTAAGTTGATTAGGACAGTGTTTGGTTGAGGACCCTTTTACTTTTTTAAGCCCTCTTTTTTCTTTTATTTATTTTGTATTAATTTTTTTTTTAATATTAATGTTTTATTTTAGAAAAAAGTTGTTTATGTAAAATACATAAATAGTATATTAAATACGTTAGACTTAGATTCTAAAGATACAGGTTATGTTATTTATCATAATTTTCATATTTTAAGATTATCTAGTTATGCATACTATATGTTTTTTGCTTCACTTGGTTTAACCAGTTCGTTTGTTATTTTTTTTAAATACGGGTTAATTTGACCATTAATTTTTAGATTATTTGTGGTACTTTTAATTTCTTTTGCATGGGGTAAAGATATTTCAATGGAAGGATTAAGGGGTTATCATAATTTTTTTGTAATAGATGGTTTTAAATTTGGGGTAGTATTATTTATTTTTAGAGAATTTATATTTTTTTTTAGGATTTTTTGGGTTTTTTTTGATGCAGCTTTAGTTCCTGTACATGAGTTAGGTGAAAGATGATCACCTATTGGTATACATTTGGTTAATCCCTTTGGTGTCCCATTGTTAAATACAATTATTTTGTTAAGAAGTGGTGTTTCTGTTACTTGGGCACATCATAGTTTATTAAGAAATAAAAGATGTACTAATAGAATAATTTTAACTTGTATTTTAGCAATTTATTTTACTAGTATTCAACTAATAGAGTATAAGGAAGCTAGATTTTCTATTTCTGATGGAATTTTTGGTAGGATTTTTTATTTGTCTACAGGTTTTCATGGCATTCATGTGTTGTGTGGGGGGTTGTTTTTAGGTTTTAATTTGTTGCGTTTATTAAAGTCTCATTTTAACTATAATCATCATTTAGGATTAGAGTTTGCTATTTTATATTGGCATTTTGTTGATGTGGTTTGATTATTTTTGTTTGTATTTGTTTATTGATGATCTTATTGCTAAGATAGTTTATTTAGAATTTGTAACTTGTAATTACAGGGTTTTATTAGCATTGTTGGAATGTTTGTTTTTAAGTCTAATATTGTTTTTAAGCCTATTATATTTTTTTTATTTATAATTTTATTTAGATTTTTTTTGTTTACCAATATTTCATGAAGTGGGTTGTTTTATGTGGTTGATTCTAATGTTTTTGTTTTATTAATTTTTATAATAATATTTATTTATGGTATGGTTTTAGTCAGTGAAAAAAATTTTAATTTGTTAATTTTAAGAGGTATTTTAATTATAATTTGTTTGTTTTTTTTTATAGCAAGAAATATATTGATATTATATATATATTTTGAGTTATCTATGTTTCCCATTTTAGTTATAATTTTAGGTTATGGATCACAAATTGAAAAAATTAATTCAGGATATTATTTGTTATTTTATGCCGCTGTTTGTTCCTTTCCCTTTTTATTTATTTATTTTAAAAGGCAGTTTTATTTTTCTATGTGTTATTTTGATTTTGTAATAACTTGGGAAATATTTTTTATTCTTACCTTAAGTTTTATAATAAAATTTCCTGTGTATTTTTTACATTTGTGACTACCCAAGGCACATGTTGAGGCCCCTACTACAGCTAGAATGTTATTGGCGGGTTTACTTTTAAAGTTAGGGACGGCTGGTTATTTGCGAATTTTGGGGTCAATAAATTTTGTATATAATAATTTTTGAATTATTATTTCACTTTTGGGTATAATCTTAGCTTCTTTTGCATGTGTGTTTCAAAGTGATTCTAAGTCTTTGGCTGCTTATTCTTCTGTTACCCACATAAGTTTTTTATTGTTATCTATAATTTATATTATGATAAGAAGAAAAATTAGTGGGTTAATAATAATACTTGCCCATGGTTATACCTCTACTTTAATATTTTATTTAATTGGTGAATTTTACCATACTTCTTCTACTCGTATAGTGTATTTTATAAATAGATTTTTTGGCTCTAGAATATTTTATGGTGTAATTTTTTCTTTGGTTTTTTTATCTAACAGAGGGGTCCCACCCTCTTTGTCTTTTTTGTCGGAATTTATAATTATTGTAAATAGTGTAGTTATTAGTAAAATATTTTTTTATATAATTTTTATTTATTTTTTAGTTTCATTTTATTATTCTTTATTTTTGATTGTTAATTCGGTTATAGGTAAAAATTACATTAATATTAGAAATTTTAACGTAGGTGTTACTATGTCTACGGTTTTAATAATATTTAATATTTTTGGTTGTCTTTGTTTTTTAATATAAATATTGATCCATTATATTTGGATCTTTTATTTTTTATAAGAGTAAAATTTTTTATTTGAAAAAAAATTCTCTTA